GCTAGTGTAGCTTAAAATAAAGCATAACACTGAAGATGTTAAGAAGAACCCTAGAAAGTTCCACAGGCACAAAGGTTTAGTCCTGACCTTACTATCAACTTTAGCCGAACTTACACATGCAAGTATCCGCACCCCTGTGAGAATGCCCCACAGTTCCCCGCCCGGGAACAAGGAGCTGGTATTAGGCACGCCCCTTCCGGCAGCCCATGATGCCTTGCTTAGCCACACCCCCAAGGGACTTCAGCAGTGATAAATATTAAGCCATAAGTGAAAGCTTGACTTAGTTAAGGCTCAGAGGGTCGGTAAAACTCGTGCCAGCCACCGCGGTTATACGAGGGACCCAAGTTGATATTCGCCGGCGTAAAGAGTGGTTAAGACATACAATGAAACTAAGGCGGAATTTCTTCACAGTCGTCATACGCTTTTGGAGATAAGAAACCCAATAACGAAAGTAGCCTTATGATATCCGAATCCACGAAAGCTAGGGCACAAACTGGGATTAGATACCCCACTATGCCCAGCCCTAAACATTGATAGCCCACTACACCCGCTATCCGCCCGGGGACTACGAGCACCAGCTTAAAACCCAAAGGACTTGGCGGCGCTTTAGACCCATCTAGAGGAGCCTGTTCTGTAATCGATAACCCCCGTTAAACCTCACCCTTCCTTGTTCATACCGCCTATATACCGCCGTCGCCAGCTTACCCCGTGAAGGCCCAATAGTAAGCAAAATTGGCTCAGCCCAGTACGTCAGGTCAAGGTGCAGTGTATGGAGGGGGAAGAAATGGGCTACATTCCCTGGGACAGGGAAATACGGAGGGCCTGTTGAAACACAAGCCTGAAGGAGGATTTAGAAGTAAGTAAAAAATAGAGTGTTTTACTGAAGTTGGCCCTGAAGCATGCACACACCGCCCGTCACTCTCCCCGACTCTTTAAAGCCAAAAATAATTAATACCATTTTTACCAACAAAGGGGAGGCAAGTCGTAACATGGTAAGTGTACCGGAAGGTGCACTTGGACAAATCAGGGTATAGCTAAGTTAGCAAAGCATATCCCTTACACCGATAAGTCATCTGTGCGAACCAGATTACCCTGACGCCCAACAGCTAGCCCAACCCCCTAAAAACAATACCTCACCATAAATACCCCCTAATACCCGCGAACCCACCTAAACAAACCATTTTACCCCCCTAGTATAGGAGATAGAAAAGGACCTATTGGAGCCATAACAAAAGTACCGCAAGGGAACGCTGAAAAAGAAATGAAATAACCCAGTTAAAGCAACAAAAAGCAGAGATTTTTCCTCGTACCTTTTGCATCATGACTTAGCCAGTACCCCCAAGCAAAGGGCACTTTAGTTTGACACCCCGAAACTAGATGAGCTACTCCAAGACAGCCTATTTTAATAGGGCACACCCGTCTCTGTGGCAAAAGAGTGGGAGGAGCTTTGAGTAGAGGTGACAGACCTATCGAATCTAGTTATAGCTGGTTGCCTGCGAATTGAATTTAAGTTCAGCCTTCTGGCTTCTTACTTCACATACTAGTAACAAAACTTGATTAAAGAACACCAGAAGAGTTAGTCAAAGGGGGGACAGCCCCTTTGACACAAGACACAACTTTTTAAGGAGGATAAAGATCATATTACCCAAAAGTACAATGTCTCAGTGGGCCTAAAAGCAGCCATCTTTCAGAAAGCGTTAAAGCTCAGATATAGTAAAATTACCACAATCCCGATAATCCTATCTTAATCCCCTAACCTTACCAGGCCATTCTATGCACACATAGAAGGAATAATGCTAATATGCGTAATAAGAGGGGCCTGCCCCTCTCCCTGCACAAGTGTACTTCGGAGCGGACCAACCACCGAGCATTAACGACCCTAAACAAAGAAGGTAATGAAACACAAACCAAAAAGCCAGAAAACCATTCATATTTAACCGTTAACCCCACACTGGTGTGCTTATTTAAGGGAAAGACTCAAAGAAAAAGAAGGAACTCGGCAAACATACCTCAAGCCTCGCCTGTTTACCAAAAACATCGCCTCTTGCAAAAATAATGAATAAGAGGTCCTGCCTGCCCTGTGATATATTTATTTAACGGCCGCGGTATTTTGACCGTGCGAAGGTAGCGTAATCACTTGTCTTTTAAATGAAGACCCGTATGAATGGCACGACGAGGGCTTAGCTGTCTCCTTTTTCAGGTCAATGAGATTGATCTCCCCGTGCAGAAGCGGGGATAATAATATAAGACGAGAAGACCCTATGGAGCTTTAGACACAAGACAGATCATGTTAACTACTACTAAGATAATAGACCAAGCCAAATGAACCCTGTCGGAATGTTTTTGGTTGGGGCGACCGCGGGGAAAGACAAAACCCCCATGAGGAATAGGAGAAACTCTCTTAAAGGCCAGAGCACCTGCTCTAATAAACAGAATTTCTGACATTAAGATCCGGCCACGCCGATCAACGAACCGAGTTACCCTAGGGATAACAGCGCAATCCCCTTTTAGAGTCCCTATCGACAAGGGGGTTTACGACCTCGATGTTGGATCAGGACATCCTAATGGTGCAGCCGCTATTAAGGGTTCGTTTGTTCAACGATTAAAGTCCTACGTGATCTGAGTTCAGACCGGAGTAATCCAGGTCAGTTTCTATCTATAAGACAACTTTTTCTAGTACGAAAGGACCGAAAAAGAGAGGCCTACGCCTAAAGCGCGCCTCACCCTCAACTGCTGTAAGCAAATAAAGCAGTCAAGAGAAGAGTGCAATACAAATAGTCAAAGAAAATGACATGTTAAGGTGGCAGAGCCTGGATATTGCAAAAGGCCTAAGCCCTTTCCACAGAAGTTCAAATCCTCTCCTTAACTAATGATTTCTTTTATTATTACACTTTTACTAGCCCCCCTGGCCCTAATCATTCCAGTCCTGCTAGCTGTTGCATTTCTAACCTTAATCGAACGAAAGGTACTAGGCTACATGCAACTACGAAAAGGCCCTAACATTGTAGGCCCCTTCGGTCTTCTCCAGCCCATTGCAGATGGAGTCAAGCTGTTCATTAAGGAACCCATCCGACCCTCTACTGCTTCCCCCTTCCTATTCCTATTCGCACCCGGCTTAGCCTTAACTCTCGCCATGCTTATATGAATACCCATGCCGCTTCCCTACCCCCTTCTTGACCTTAACCTTGGCATCCTCTTTATCCTGGCTATCTCCAGCCTAGCAGTGTACTCAATTCTTGGCTCTGGTTGGGCTTCAAACTCAAAATACGCCTTAATCGGAGCTCTCCGTGCCGTAGCCCAAACCGTCTCATATGAAGTTAGCCTAGGCTTAATTTTATTAAGCGCCATTGTCCTCACTGGAGGGTTTACTCTTTCGACCTTTAGCACCGCACAAGAAAGCATCTGACTAGTTATCCCAGCTTGGCCTCTCGCCGCAATGTGATATATTTCAACACTGGCTGAGACGAACCGCGCACCCTTCGATTTAACCGAAGGGGAATCTGAACTAGTTTCAGGCTTTAACGTCGAATATGCAGGAGGACCTTTTGCCCTATTCTTCCTGGCAGAATACGCCAATATCCTTCTAATAAATACCCTCTCCGCAACCCTATTTCTAGGGGCCTCTCACATCCCCTCCTTCCCAGCCCTTACCACAATAAGCCTTATGACAAAAGCAACCCTCCTCTCAGTCATATTCTTATGAGTGCGAGCTTCCTACCCTCGGTTCCGGTACGATCAACTCATGCATTTAATCTGAAAGAGCTTCCTTCCATTAGCACTTGCTCTAATCATTTGGAACCTCGCACTCCCAATTGCCCTTGCAAGCCTCCCCCCGCAAGTATAACATGGAGTCGTGCCTGAAGTAAAGGGCCACTTTGATAGAGTGAAACATGGGGGTTAAACTCCCCCCGACTCCTTAGAAAGAAGGGATTTGAACCCTCCCCAGAGAGATCAAAACTCTCAGTGCTTCCTCTACACCACTTTCTAGTTTAGTCAGCTAATTTAAGCTATTGGGCCCATACCCCAAAAATGACGGTTAAAACCCCTCCTAAACTAATGAATCCCTATATTTTAGCCACCCTATTACTAGGCTTAGTTCTGGGCACTACAATTACTGTCACCAGCTCCCACTGACTACTCGCATGAATAGGCCTCGAAGTTAATACTCTAGCGATTATTCCTCTAATAGCCCGACACCACCACCCTCGTGCCGTTGAAGCTGCCACCAAATACTTTCTTACCCAAAGTGCGGCAGCTGCAGTATTACTATTTGCAGCCACATCCAATGCATGACTTACAGGACAATGGGACATTCAACAAGTGGCCCACCCACTGCCAGCAACCCTAATTACCCTCGCACTAGCACTAAAACTAGGCTTAGCCCCACTCCACTCTTGGCTGCCAGAAGTCCTTCAAGGATTAGACCTTTTCTCTGGGCTTATTTTAGCAACCTGGCAGAAAATTGCTCCCTTTTGCCTCCTCCTACAACTTCACCCCACGAGCCCCACAGTACTTGTAGTCCTAGGAGTTACATCAACGCTTCTGGGCGGATGAGGGGGTATCAATCAGACCCAGCTACGAAAAATTTTAGCCTACTCATCAATTGCACACCTAGGCTGAATAATTTTAATTCTACAATTCTCCCCCTCCCTTACACTTCTCTCTCTAATAACCTACATCCTTATAACCTCATCAATCTTCCTGGTTTTCAAAACAAGCAACTCAACAAGCATCAATACACTATCCACCTCTTGAGCGAAAGCCCCGGTCCTTACTGCCCTCACCCCCCTCGTACTACTATCTCTTGGTGGCCTTCCACCCTTAACCGGATTTATACCAAAATGACTCATCCTACAAGAGCTGGCAAAGCAAGATCTTGCCCTCACCGCCACTCTCGCCGCCCTATCAGCCCTCCTTAGCCTCTTCTTTTATCTCCGCCTCTCCTACGCCATAACCATGACGATCCCCCCGAACACCCTCACTGGCACAGCCCCCTGACGACTACAATCCACCACCTCAAGCCTGCCATTAGCCGTTTCAATAACTATCTCTATTTCCCTCCTACCCCTCACCCCCTCCCTCCTTACCCTTGCCACCCTCTAAGAGACTTAGGCTAGCAACCCAGACCAATGGCCTTCAAAGCCATCAGCGGGGGTGAAAATCCCTCAGTCCCTGTAAGACTTGCAGGGTATTATCCCACATCTTCTGCATGCAAAGCAGACACTTTAATTAAGCTAAAGCCTTTCTAGATGAGCAGGCCTCGATCCTACAAATTTCTAGTTAACAGCTAGACGCTTAAACCAGCGAGCATTCATCTACCTTTCCCCGCCGCAGGGCGAAAGGCGGGGAAAGCCCCGGCAGGCAGTTAGCCTGCATCTCTGGATTTGCAATCCAACATGTGTTAACACCTCGGGGCTTGATAGGAAGAGGGAACAAACCTCTGTATGTGGGGCTACAATCCACCGCTTAAACTCGGCCATCCTACCTGTGGCAATCACACGCTGATTTTTTTCAACTAACCATAAAGATATCGGCACCCTCTATTTAGTATTTGGTGCTTGAGCAGGCATAGTGGGCACTGCCCTCAGCCTTCTTATTCGAGCAGAGCTTAGCCAGCCCGGCGCTCTTCTGGGCGATGATCAGATTTACAATGTAATCGTCACAGCACATGCATTTGTAATAATTTTCTTCATGGTCATACCTATCATAATTGGAGGGTTTGGAAACTGACTGATCCCACTAATGATTGGGGCCCCCGATATGGCCTTCCCCCGAATAAATAATATGAGTTTTTGACTACTTCCTCCCTCTTTCCTTCTCTTACTCGCCTCCTCAGGCGTAGAAGCGGGGGCCGGAACTGGCTGAACAGTATATCCACCTTTAGCAGGAAACCTGGCACATGCGGGGGCCTCTGTAGATCTGACCATCTTCTCCCTGCATTTAGCAGGGGTGTCCTCAATTCTTGGGGCTATTAATTTTATTACAACCATCATTAACATGAAACCCCCCGCCATTTCGCAATATCAAACGCCCCTATTTGTGTGGGCAGTTCTAATCACGGCAGTTCTGCTTCTTCTATCCCTCCCAGTTCTGGCCGCCGGTATTACAATGCTCCTCACAGACCGAAATCTTAACACAACCTTCTTTGACCCGGCTGGGGGAGGAGATCCTATTCTATATCAACACTTATTCTGATTCTTCGGACATCCGGAGGTTTATATTCTTATCCTGCCGGGCTTCGGTATGATTTCTCACATCGTAGCCTATTATTCTGGTAAAAAAGAACCCTTTGGCTACATGGGCATGGTTTGGGCAATGATGGCCATTGGTCTCCTGGGCTTCATTGTTTGGGCCCATCACATGTTTACAGTGGGAATAGATGTTGATACCCGGGCCTACTTTACCTCTGCCACAATAATCATTGCAATTCCAACGGGAGTCAAAGTATTTAGCTGACTCGCAACCCTTCATGGAGGCTCAGTAAAATGAGACACCCCCCTATTGTGGGCCCTAGGCTTTATTTTCTTATTTACTGTGGGAGGTCTTACAGGAATTGTGCTAGCAAACTCGTCCATTGATATCGTACTTCACGACACATATTACGTAGTTGCCCACTTCCACTATGTCCTATCAATAGGAGCGGTTTTCGCCATTATAGGAGGCTTTGTTCACTGATTCCCCCTATTTACGGGCTACACGCTTCACGATACTTGAACAAAAATTCACTTCGGGGTAATGTTCGTAGGGGTTAACTTAACCTTCTTCCCGCAACACTTCCTTGGTCTGGCTGGAATGCCTCGACGATACTCTGATTATCCAGACGCCTACGCCCTATGAAACGTAGTATCCTCTATTGGATCCCTTGTCTCTCTCACAGCAGTGATTATGTTCCTGTTCATCATTTGAGAAGCATTTGCTGCTAAACGAGAAGTACTCTCCGTGGAACTAACTACAACAAATGTAGAATGACTGCATGGCTGCCCTCCTCCATATCACACATTTGAAGAGCCAGCCTTCGTCCAAGTTAATTAACCCTATCGAGAAAGGGAGGAATTGAACCCCCGTAGACTGGTTTCAAGCCAGTCACATTACCACTCTGCCACTTTCTTTTCAAGACACTAGTAAAACTGGTATAACACTGCCTTGTCAAGGCAGAATTGTGGGTTAAACCCCCGCGTGTCTTGCCCTCTTATGGCCCACCCAACACAACTAGGTTTTCAAGACGCCGCCTCTCCTGTTATAGAAGAACTCCTTCATTTCCACGACCACGCCCTAATAATTGTGTTCCTCATTAGTGCATTTGTACTTTATATTATTGTTGCCATGGTATCCACCAAGCTAACAAACAAATACATCTTAGACTCTCAAGAAATTGAAATTATCTGAACAGTTCTTCCAGCAGTTATTCTTATTTTAATCGCCCTTCCCTCCCTTCGAATCCTTTATCTTATGGACGAAATCAACGACCCCCACCTTACAATCAAAGCTCTCGGACATCAATGATACTGAAGTTACGAGTATACGGACTATGATGACCTAGCCTTCGACTCTTACATAATCCCTACACAAGACCTTCTTCCCGGACAATTCCGGCTACTAGAAGCAGACCATCGAATGGTTATTCCTGTAGAATCTCCAATTCGAGTGCTGGTTTCTGCCGAAGACGTCCTCCACTCATGAGCTGTTCCCGCCCTTGGTGTAAAAATAGATGCCGTCCCAGGGCGCCTAAACCAAACAGCCTTCTCTTCCCCGCGCCCTGGAGTATTCTACGGACAGTGCTCAGAAATCTGCGGTGCCAATCATAGTTTCATGCCGATCGTCGTTGAAGCTGTCCCCCTCCAACACTTTGAAAACTGATCATCGTTAATGCTCGAAGACGCCTCTCTAAGAAGCTAAATAGGGCCCTAGCGTTAGCCTTTTAAGCTAAAAATTGGTGATTCCCGACCACCCTTAGTGACATGCCTCAGTTAAATCCTGACCCCTGATTTATGATCCTAACTTTCTCTTGACTAGTCTTTGGGATAGTTTTCCCGCAAAAAGTCCTCTCACACACCTTCCCTAATGAGCCGGTCCAACGCAGCACAGACACTGTTAAAACAGCTACTTGGACCTGACCTTGACAATAAACCTCTTCGGCCAGTTCGCAAGCCCTGTTTTAATAGGGGTGCCCCTCATTGCCATCGCCTTGGTTATCCCCGGGCTCCTCATCCCAGCCCCTACCTCCCGATGGCTAAACAATCGCCTGCTCACTCTACAAAACTGATTCTTAGGCCAGTTTACTAGTCAACTGCTCTCACCAATCAACGTAGCGGGACACAAATGGGCCCTTCTATTCGCCTCCTTACTACTTTTCCTTATTTCTCTTAATATGCTGGGACTTCTTCCATATACATTTACCCCAACGGCGCAACTCTCGATGAATATAGGCTTTGCAGTCCCCCTCTGACTTGCCACTGTTATCCTTGGAATACGAAACCAACCAACCGTTGCCCTAGGCCACCTCCTGCCAGAAGGAACCCCTGTGCCTTTAATCCCAGTTCTTATTGTCATTGAAACAATTAGCTTATTCATCCGCCCTTTGGCTCTAGGGGTTCGACTGACGGCTAATTTAACCGCAGGTCATCTATTAATTCAACTTATTGCAACAGCTGCGTTCGTGTTAATGCCCCTTATACCCACCGTTGCAATTCTTACAGCCATCCTACTGCTGCTACTTACCCTCTTGGAGGTTGCGGTTGCAATAATTCAGGCCTATGTCTTCGTGCTCCTTCTAAGCCTGTATCTCCAAGAAAACGTTTAATGGCCCACCAAGCACATGCATATCATATAGTTGACCCAAGTCCTTGACCTCTCACAGGCGCTATCGCAGCCCTGTTAATGACATCCGGCCTTGCAATCTGATTCCATTTTAACTCAACAGTCCTTATAACCCTTGGAATAGCCCTTCTCCTTTTAACAATGTATCAATGATGACGAGACATCATCCGAGAAGGCACATTCCAAGGACACCACACACCCCCTGTTCAGAAAGGCCTCCGATTTGGAATAATTTTATTTATCACATCAGAAGTTTTCTTCTTTCTAGGGTTTTTCTGGGCTTTCTATCACTCAAGCCTAGCACCCACCCCAGAACTAGGGGGGTGCTGACCTCCTACGGGGATTACCACCCTAGACCCCTTTGAAGTACCCCTGCTAAACACAGCCGTACTTCTTGCCTCTGGGGTAACAGTAACCTGAGCCCACCACAGTATTATAGAGGGCGAACGGAAACAAGCCATCCAATCCCTTACTCTAACAATCCTCCTCGGCTTCTACTTCACCTTCCTCCAAGCTATAGAATACTACGAAGCCCCCTTTACAATCGCAGATGGGGTATATGGCGCTACATTCTTTGTAGCGACAGGGTTCCACGGACTCCACGTAATCATTGGCTCAACCTTCCTGGCCGTCTGCTTGCTGCGACAAATTCAATATCATTTCACATCCCAGCATCACTTCGGATTTGAAGCAGCCGCCTGATATTGGCACTTTGTAGATGTCGTCTGACTATTCCTCTATATTTCAATTTATTGATGAGGCTCATATCTTCCTAGTATTAATGTTAGTATTAGTGACTTCCAATCACCAGGCCTTGGTTAAAATCCAAGGGAAGATAATGTATTTAATTATTATGATAACAATCCCAGCTGTTCTGTCTATCATCCTTGTCCTAGTATCCTTCTGGTTACCACAAATCACCCCCGACTATGAAAAACTCTCCCCTTATGAGTGTGGGTTTGACCCACTAGGCTCCGCCCGACTACCTTTCTCCCTCCGGTTTTTCCTAGTTGCAATTCTGTTCCTACTCTTTGACCTAGAGATTGCCCTTCTTCTGCCACTTCCCTGAGGAGACCAGCTGACATCCCCAATGCTAACACTATTTTGAGCGTCCTCCGTTCTTGTCTTATTAACCCTTGGCTTTATTTATGAATGACTCCAAGGAGGCCTCGAGTGGGCTGAATAGGTGATTAGTTTAATAAAAACATTTGATTTCGGCTCAAAAACTTATGGTTAAAGTCCATAATTAGCCTAATGACCCCTGTTCAATTCACTTTCTCTTCCGCTTTTGTTCTGGGCCTAACAGGGCTGGCATTCTACCGAACCCACCTTTTATCCGCCCTTCTCTGCCTAGAAGGTATAATGCTCTCCCTATTTATCGCCTTCTCATTATGGGCCCTTCAATTAGATACTATGAGCTTCTCCGCTTCCCCCATACTCCTTCTAGCCTTCTCTGCCTGTGAAGCCAGCACGGGCCTGGCCCTAATAGTAGCCACTGCCCGCACCCACGGAACAGACCGTTTAAAGGCCTTAAATCTACTACAATGCTAAAAATTCTAATCCCCACCCTCATGCTTGTTCCAACAGTTTGGTTAACCCCTGCTAAATGGCTCTGGCCCTCTGCCCTCCTTCACAGCTTCACAATTGCTCTGGCCAGCCTTGCCTGATTCAAAAATGCCTCTGAAACAGGCTGATCATTCTTAAGCCCCTTTCTGGCCACAGACCCTCTCTCAGCGCCCCTTCTAATTCTTACTTGCTGACTTCTCCCCCTTATAATCCTCGCAAGTCAAAACCACACCTCACCTGAGCCTGTTGCCCGACAACGAGTGTACATTACACTCTTAACATCCCTACAAATCTCACTTATTATAGCCTTTGGTGCAACAGAAGTTATCCTATTCTATATTATATTTGAAACCACCCTTATCCCCACCCTCATTTTGATTACCCGCTGAGGTAATCAAACGGAACGACTGAATGCAGGCACCTACTTCTTATTTTATACCCTAGCAGGATCCCTTCCACTCCTAGTTGCCCTCCTACTCCTACAAAAGAATGTGGGGACCCTCTCATTATTAACCCTCCAGTACTTAGCCCCTCTTCACCTTGTATCCTATGCAGACAAGCTCTGATGGGCCGCCTGTCTATTAGCCTTTTTAGTAAAAATGCCCCTCTACGGCGTTCACCTGTGGCTACCCAAAGCCCATGTAGAGGCGCCCATTGCAGGATCTATAGTTCTTGCTGCCGTACTATTAAAACTAGGGGGCTATGGCATGATGCGAATACTAATCTTACTAGAACCCCTCACCAAAGAACTATCCTACCCGTTTATTGTCTTCGCAATATGGGGCGTTATTATAACTGGCCTAATTTGCCTCCGCCAAACGGACCTTAAGTCTCTAATTGCCTACTCTTCCGTTGGTCACATGGGCCTTGTTGTTGGAGGCATTCTAATTCAAACACCATGAGGCTTCACAGGGGCCTTAATTCTCATAATCGCCCATGGCCTAACTTCATCCGCCCTATTTTGCCTCGCTAACACCAATTACGAACGCACCCATAGCCGCACAATACTTTTAGCTCGAGGCCTACAAACAGCTCTTCCTTTAATAGGGACATGATGGTTTTTTGCAAGTCTCGCCAACCTTGCACTCCCTCCCCTGCCAAATCTCATGGGAGAACTAATAATTATTGTTTCCCTATTTAACTGATCATGGTGAACCCTTATTCTTACAGGGGCAGGCACTCTAATTACAGCAGGCTACTCACTTTATATATTCCTCACAACACAACGAGGCCCACTCCCCCACCACATCCTCTCCCTCGAGCCCTCCCACTCTCGAGAACACCTTCTAATTATTCTTCACCTGCTCCCGCTCGCCTTACTCATCCTTAAACCCGACCTAATCTGAGGCTGGCTTGCTTGTAGATATAGTTTAAACAAAACGCCAGACTGTGACTCTGGTAACAGAGGTTAAAATCCTCTTATCCACAGAGAGAGGCATTGTAGCAACGAGGACTGCTAATCCCCGCAACCAGGGTTAAATCCCCTGGCTCACTCGAATGTTGCTTCTAAAGGATAATAGTTCATCCGTTGGTCTTAGGAACCAAAAACTCTTGGTGCAAATCCAAGTAGTAGTACATGCCCCTGATGCATTTAGCCCTCTCGTCTAGCCTCATTACTATAATGCTAGTTTTACTAGCCCCCCTGCTTCTTTCACTACTTCCTAAATATCGAAACTCTAAATGAGCTTCCTCACAAGTAAAAACCGCAGTACAAATCGCCTTCTTCATCAGCCTCATCCCTGTTTTTATCTACATCTATGGAGGCGCCCAAACCGTTGTTACAAGCTGAACCTGAGCCTGCACCCCTACCTTCAACATTCATATCAGCTTCAAGTTTGACCAATATGCAATTGCTTTCACACCTGTAGCCCTCTACGTCACATGATCCATCCTTGACTTCGCACTATGATACATGCATGATGACCCCAATGTAAACCGATTCTTTAAATACCTTCTAATTTTCCTTATCTCTATAATCACCCTAACCACTGCTAACAACATATTCCAAATCTTTATCGGCTGAGAAGGAGTAGGGATCCTCTCTTTCCTTCTCATTGGCTGATGGTATGGGCGGGCAGATGCAAACTCAGCCGCCCTACAGGCTGTACTTTACAACCGAATCGGAGACATCGGACTAATCTTTGCAATAGCATGATTTGCCCACAACACTAACTCTTGGGAGCTGTCCCACCTCTTCTCCACACCCATAAAAGACACGAATCTAACCTATCCCCTACTAGGGCTCATTTTAGCCGCCACCGGTAAGTCAGCCCAATTTGGACTCCACCCTTGACTACCCGCCGCAATAGAGGGTCCTACCCCTGTCTCTGCCCTCCTTCACTCTAGCACAATGGTTGTTGCAGGTATTTTCCTCCTGGTTCGAATAAGCCCGCTAATGGAAAACAACCAAACAATCCTTACCACCTGTCTCTGCCTGGGGGCACTTACCACACTATTCACTGCCACCTGTGCTCTCACCCAAAACGATATCAAAAAAATCATTGCCTTCTCAACATCGAGCCAATTAGGCCTAATGATAGTAACCATCGGACTCAATCAACCACAACTCGCCTTTGTACACATCTGCACCCACGCATTCTTTAAAGCAATACTTTTCCTCTGCTCCGGGGTGGTTATTCATAGCTACAACAATGAGCAAGATATCCGAAAAATAGGAGGGGCTTCTTATATAATCCCCTTTACCTCTTCTTCCCTCGCTCTAGGGAGTCTGGCCCTGACTGGTACCCCTTTCTTAGCCGGCTTCTACTCCAAAGACGCCATTATCGAAGCAGTTAACACGTCTCACATCAACGCCTGAGCCCTGGCTCTCACCCTGCTAGCCACCTCCTTTACGGCAGTATACAGCCTCCGCCTCATCTACTTTGTATCAATAGGGCAACCACGATTCAACTCTTCCCTTACCCCTATTAACGAAAATAACCCAAAAACAATTGCCGCTATCAAGCGACTGGCCGGGGGGAGCATCGCAGCAGGCCTACTCATTACCGCTAATATTTTACCACTCAAAATCCCTGTAATGACTATACCTCCAACCCTAAAACTTGCTGCCCTGGCCGTCTCCGTCCTGGGACTTATTATTGCTCTTGAGCTAGCCTCCTTGGCAAACAAACAACAGAAACCTTTCCCCAAACCATTCTTCCATCGATTCTCCAACATACTAGGATTCTTCCCTACAATCATTCACCGAATCTTCCCTAAAATAGCCCTTAAGGCAGGTCAAACCGCTGCCAACCAAACAATTGACCAAACCTGATTAGAAGCATCTGGCCCTAAAGCCATTGCCTCTATAAACCGCCCTCCCACAACAACAACAAGCGACCTTCAGCGAGGAATGATTAAAACATACCTGACCCTATTCCTACTAACCTCAGCCCTCGCACTGCTTGTTCTATATCTCGCTAGACTGCTCGAAGCGCGCCTCGACTCAGCCCTCGAGTTAACTCTAAGACTACAAATAAAGCCAATAGGAGAACCCATACGCTGATAATAAGCATTCCTCCCCCTGAGGAATACATCAGCGCTATGCCTCCGACCTCTGCCACACCGACAGAGAACTCGCCATACTCCTCTACGGAGCTTCAATGGACATCATACCAACTTTCTCAAAATAACACCGAAAACAACAGCACAGATGCACCAAAAGCTAAAGTGCTTTTTATTACTGGCCCACTACCCCACCCCTCAGGAAATGGCTCTGCAGCAAGAGCTGCCGAATAAGCGAATACTACCAGCATCCCCCCTAGGTAGATTAAAAACAAAACAAGCGATAGAAAAGAGCCACCATGCCCTGCCAATACTCCACATCCAAGACCTGCCACTAACACTAAGCCAAAAGCAGCAAAATAAGGAGCAGGATTAGAAGCCACCGCGATTACCCCTATAATTAGCCCCACCAGAAACAGAAGCACAACATAGGTCATAAATTCTTGCCGGGACTCTAACCCGGACCAACGACTTGAAAAACCCTCGTTGTGCTTCAACTACAAGAACTCATGGCAAACCTACGGAAATCCCACCCCCTATTAAAAATTGCTAATGATGCAGTAGTTGACCTTCCTGCCCCTTCTAACATTTCGGCCTGGTGAAACTTTGGCTCCCTGCTGGGCCTGTGCTTAATCGCGCAGATCCTAACCGGACTCTTCTTGGCTATGCACTATACTGCGGACATTAATACTGCCTTCTCGTCCGTTGCACACATTACTCGAGACGTTAACTACGGATGACTGATCCGTAATCTTCACGCCAACGGCGCTTCTTTCTTCTTTATTTGCATTTATGCGCACATTGGACGAGGGCTTTACTACGGTTCGTACCTCTACAAAGAAACCTGATCCATTGGAGTAGTCCTCCTCCTCCTCGTGATGATAACCGCATTTGTAGGTTACGTCCTTCCCTGAGGCCAAATGTCATTCTGAGGGGCAACCGTCATTACCAACCTCCTCTCAGCGGTCCCTTACATCGGCAACACACTCGTCCAATGACTTTGAGGTGGCTTCTCAGTTGATAATGCCACCCTCACCCGGTTCTTCGCCTTTCACTTCCTCCTCCCATTCATTATTGCAGCAGCCACAGTCGTTCACCTTCTTTTCCTACACGAGACAGGCTCAACCAACCCCCTGGGAATCAATGCCAACGCAGATAAAATTTCATTTCACCCATATTTCTCCTACAAAGACCTCCTGGGCTTCGCAGCTCTCCTCCTTGCCCTTGTGTCACTCGCCCTCTTCTCCCCAAATCTCCTAGGAGACCCTGATAATTTTACTCCTGCCAACCCTCTTGTAACACCCCCTCATATTAAGCCAGAGTGATATTTCCTTTTCGCGTATGCTATTCTCCGCTCCGTCCCCAATAAACTAGGAGGGGTCCTGGCTTTACTCGCCTCCATTCTTGTTCTACTTCTAATGCCATTCCTCCACACATCTAAACAGCGAAGTCTAACCTTCCGCCCCCTCGGCCAAATCCTCTTCTGAGCGCTAATTGCCAACGTAGTTATCCTTACATGAATCGGCGGAATACCAGTCGAACATCCTTATATTACCATCGGACAAATCGCCTCTATCTCATACTTCTCCCTCTTCCTCATTTTTACCCCCCTAACAGGATGATTGGAGAATAAAATTTTTAAGTGAGCCTAGCATTAGTAGCTCAGCGCCTAGAGCGTCGGTCTTGTAAACCGGACGTCGGGGGCTAAAATCCCCCCTACTGCTCAAAGAAAAGGGACTCAAACCCCTACCACTAACCCCCAAAGCTAGTATTCTTAATTAAACTATTCTTTGCGCACATATAGGACCATACATTTATGGTTTTTATACATATATGTATTATCCCCATACATATATATAGGACCATACATTTATGGTTTTTATACATATATGTATTATCCCCATACATATATATAGGACCATACATTTATGGTTTTTATACATATATGTATTATCCCCATACATATATATAGGACCATACATTTATGGTTTTTATACATATATGTATTATCCCCATACATATATATAGGACCATACATTTATGGTTTTTATACATATATGTATTATCCCCATACATATATGTTTCTTATACATTTTATGGTAAACAAATACATCTGAGAGACCACCAACTAGTGATAACTGAATGTTAACTCTTATTGAAGGTGAGGGACAAGAATCGTGAGGGTTTCACTCAGTGAATTATTCCTGGCATTTGGTTCCTATTTCAGGGCCATATTAGTAATTATTCCCTACACATTCCTTGACGCTTGCATAAGTTAATGGTGGAACCCATATGGCGAGATAACTCAACATGCCGAGCATTCTTTCCAGAGGGTAAGGGGTTTCTCTTTTTTGTTCTCCCTTCATTGACATTTCAGAGTGCACACTAAAGCTAATACGTTAAAGGTAGAACATCTTCTTGCTTTAAAACGATGAAAATGTAATGTTAAAAAGACTTATCATTAGATAATGACATAATATTATATCAAGTGCATAATATATGTTCAGTTTCTCGTAACTTTCTTGAGATGCCCCAAGTGACGCTAAATGGGCGTAAACCCCCCTACCCCCCAATACTCCTGGGATCGCTAACACTCCTGTAAACCCCCCGGAAACAGGAAGACCCCTAGTATTGGTTTTTGTCAAAAAATGTGTTTATTTGCAATATTAAAATTATAT